AATTATCTTATTCTGGATATACTCGAAAAAAAAAAAAGATTATGTAAATTATATAAATTATATAATAATAATACAAAAAAAGAATACTTACCTAAGGTATACGACCCTTTCTTGAATAGCGCGTCTCGCGGACAAATTAAAAAAAAGTTTTCGCCTTCAATCGAAGAAAAAATTTATATACAAAATTATAAAGAAAGAGATTGTAAAAATAAGATTCGGGATCTATTTCTTATTTTTAATAACTTAGAATTTGAAGATAAAAAAACTGCAGTTGATAAAATAGATAAAAAATCATTAAAAAAAAAAATAATTAATCCGGAATGTCGAAAAAGAAAAATTCAATTTATATTGAAACGACTTCAAGCGGATCCTACCAATAAAGACATAATAAAACCTGTTATTGGGCTAAAAGAAATAAAAAAAAAAATACCTCAATGGTCATACCAATTAATCGACGATTTCGATTTCGAACAAGAGGAGGCGATAAAAACCGAAGACCTTTTGGAAATGACTTGCTCCGTTGATTCAAGAGAAAGAAAAATTGTAGTAGTTTTTAATGATGGCCTAGAAGATACTAATACTTCTAGTACTCCCCAAGATCCTAATAATAATGATGATGAAACAGATGGCATTTATTTGATACATTATTCACAAGAGTCGGATTTTGATCGAGACATAATCGCAGACTCCATACAAGCCCAAAGGCGTAAAACAGTTATTTGGAAAGCTTTTGAAGCAAACGTATATTCTCCCACTTTTTTGAACCGAATAGACAAAGACCTTTCTTTTTATTTTGATATTTCTTCCGAGACAATTAAAAACTATTTCCAAAATTATATATGGAAAAACCCAGAATTCAAAATTATAGATTATACAGAGACAAGGGCAGAAGAAAGTACTAAAAAAAACGAAGAAAAAAAAAGAAAAGAAGAAGCACGTATAGAAATAGGAGAAATCTGGGACAGACTTGTAGTTGCTCAAGTAATAAGAGGTCTTCTATTAGTAAGCCACTCAATTCTGAGAAAATATATTATATTACCATCATTGATAATACTTAAAAATATTGGTCGTATAATATTCTTTCAATTTCCCGAATGGTCCGAGGATTTAAAAGATTGGACGAGAGAAATGCATGTTAAATGCACCTATAATGGCGTTCAATTATCAGAAACCGAATTTCCTAAAAACTGGTTAAGCGACGGTATTCAGATAAAAATCTTATTTCCTTTTCATTTGAAACCTTGGCACAAATCTAAATTTAATCGACGAGAAACTTATAACTATCCAATGAAAAATAAAGAACAAAATCATGATTTTTTTTTTTTAACCGTTTTTGGAATGGAAACTGAACTTCCTTTTGGTTCTCCAAGAAAAAAACTTTCATTTTTTGAACCTATTCTTAAAGAACTCAAAAAAAAACTTATAAAATTGAAAAAGAAATGCTTTAGAGTTATAATAATTTTAAAAGAAAGAATAAATTTATTTCTAAATATCTCAAAAGAAACAATAAAATGGTTTAGTAAAAAGATTCACTTTAGAAAAAATAAAATAAACGAATTATCAAAAATTAACCAAATTATATTGTTTTTATTTGGATGGAGACAAATAGAAATAGATGAATTGAATGAAAGCAAAAAAGAAAAAACTTTCAAAAGAAATAATGAGATAATTCATGAATCATCAATTAACATTGACTCTAGGAATTTCACAACTTTTTCATTGATAAAAAAAAAAATACACGATCTAACTGATCGAAGAAAGACAATCATAAATCAAATAGAAACAATTTCAAAAGACAACAAAAAAAAATTGATAAGCCTGCCTACAAATATTAGTTTTAACAAAATGAGTTATGATGATAAAAGATTGGCATTTTCAAAAAATATTAGGCAGACATTAAAAATAAGAAATATTCAACAAATTCGTAAAGAAAATTATTTTCTAAACTTTTTAATTCAAAGGATATATATAAAGATATTTCTATATATCAGTAATATTCCTAGAATAAGTGTACAATTTTTTTTTTCTTTTTTTTTTGAATCAACAAAAAAAATTCTTAATAAATACAGTTCCTATAATAACTATTTTTACAATAATGAAACAAATGAAGAAAAGATTGATAAAACAAATCAAAATAAAACTCAGCTCTTTTATACTATAAAAGAGTCAATTTTTAATATTAGTAATAAGAATCCACATCCTTTTTGTAATTTATCTTATTTGTCACAAGCATATGTCTTTTACAAATTATCACAAAACACAGTTTTTAACTTTTTTAATTTATATAAATTAAAATTGAGATATGTTATTCAATATAATGGAACATCTTTTTTTCTTAAGAATGAAATAAAGAATTATTTTATTAGAACACATAAAATATTAGATTCCGACTTAAGACATAGGAAGCTCCGAAATTCTGGAATACCTCACTGTAAAAATTTGATAAAAGGTTATTATCAAGATGATTTATCTCTATCTACGTTAGTACCACAAAAACGTAAAAATATAGTAAATCAACACTTTATAGTTCAAAATAAACATTTAAACAAACATAATTTATATCAAAAAAACCAATTACTTAACTTTGAAAAACAAAAAAAAAATGTTAAAAAACAATATAGATACAATCTTTTATCATATAATTTTATTAAATATAAGGATAAGACAGATTATTATAGTTTTGGATTACCCTTACAAGTAAATCATAACCACTATATTTTTTATAATTACAACAAACATAAACGAAAAGTTTTTAACAGGCCGGTAGATATTCCAATCAATAATTATCTAGTAGAAAAAAATATTCTAGATATAAAGAAAAATTCCGATAGAAAATATTTTGATTGGCTATTTCTCAGTTTTCGTTTTAGGAAGAACACCTATATTCGGGCTTGGAACAATATGGATACTGACAATGACAATACTAAATATACTAAGATTAGGCCTAATAATTATAAAATAATTAATAAAATCGACAAGAAAAATCTTTTTTCTCTCACGGTTGATCAAAATCAAGAAATAAACCAATCCAATAAAATAAAGCTTTTTGATTGGATGAGAATGAATGAAGAAATACTAAGCTGTCCCATATCAAATTTGGAACTTTGGTTTTTCCCAGAATTTTTGATACTTTATAATTCGTATAAAATTAAGTCATGGGGCATACCAATCAAATTTCTCCTTAATGTAAAGGAAACCCCCATTGAAAATAAAAACAACACTGTAAAAAAAAAAAGAAATATTTTTCTATCAATTTTTTCAAATCACATAAAATTTCTTGAATTAGAAAAAAAAAATCAAAGACAAAAAAACGGCGCAATACAAACAGATTTTGAATCAATTCTCTTAACCCAGGAAAAAGATAGTCAAGAAAATTATGCTGCACCAAAGAAAAAAAAAAATAAAAAACAATACACTAAGAACATAAATCTAGATGCGGAGTTTGATTTTTTACTAAAAACATATTTGCTTTTTCAATTGAAATGGAATGATTTTTTAAATCAAAAAACAATGAATAACATTAAAGTATATTGTCTCTTGCTTAGACTTATAAACCCAAAAGAAGTTACTATAGCTTCTATTGAAAGGAGAGAACTGAATCTGGATATTTTAATGATTGATAAAAATTTATCTCTTACAGAATTGCTTAAACAAGGAATATTACTTATCGAACCCATTCGTCTGTCTATAAAAAAACAAGCAAAATTTATTATGTCACAAACTATAGGTATTTCGTTGGTTCATAAGAGTAAGTATACAATTAATCAAAAGTACATAGAAAAATCCCATGTTGATAAGACAAATTCTGGTGAATTAATTTCAAAATATCAACCAAGGGCTGAAAATAGATACAAAAATCATTACAATTTGTTTGTTCCTGAAAGTATTTTATCCCCTAGACGTCGTAGAGAATTGAGAATTCTAATTTGTTTCTATTTTATAAATAGAAATGATATACTCCTAAATGCAAATAGAACTTTTTGTAATGAAAATAAGGAAAAGAGACCTGTTTTGAATAAAAGAAAAAGATATAAAAATACACTAATTAAATTAAAGTTCTTTCTTTGGCCTAATTATCGATTAGAAGATTTCGCTTGTATCAATCGTTATTGGTTTGATACCAATAATGGTAGTCGTTTCAGTATGATAAGAACACATATATATCCGCAATTTAAAAATGAACGTACCGTGTACTGAAATAAAGTCAAATACGGGTGTATTTACTTTATTTCCAGTGTTGGATTGCGTATATGAAGACAAAAAAAGAAAAGAAGTACACAGACGTTTGTTTTTTTACATTCCATTCTTATACATGATACTAATTGAATGACATATCAATATCTATAAATGATGAAAAAAGATTCGTCATTTAGTTTATTTTTTCATTTTAGGGGTATAATTTTTATATTTTGTGAGTGTAAACAACCCTCTTTTTGTCTACCTATTTGAATATAATTTTAAAAGTGCTAATTCAAAATTAAGATTATTCTATATATCTATTCAAAAAAAATTAGTAGCACTATTATTATTGATCAATAAAAATATCTAGTAATATATAGTAATAAGGGGCCAGTGGGGGGAGGGAGAAAGGATTTAATTTCATGGTAAAAAAATCATTCATCTCAGTTATTTCGTACGCAGAAAAAGAAGAAAAGAGGGGTTCTGTTGCATTTCAAATACTAAGGCTTACGAATAGGATACGAACACTTTCGTCCCATTTGGAATTGCACAAAAAAGACTATTTATCTAAGAGAGGCCTCCGTACAATTTTAGGAAAACGCCAAAGGATGCTGTCTTATTTGTCAAAGAAAAATCGAATACGTTATAAACAATTAATTAATCAGTTAAATATTCGGGACTCAAAACCGCGTTAATTTGAAGAGTAATTTTAAATTATTTGATTTATTAGATTAAATATTGAATTTTAATTCACTTATTTTCACTTTCAGTAATTCATGAAAGAATGAACGGAGGAAAAACCTATGAATATACCAGCTACACGAAATGAACCCCTGATAGTAAATATGGGCCCCCATCACCCATCAATGCATGGTGTTCTTCGACTCATCGTTACTCTCGACGGTGAAGATGTTATTGATTGTGAACCAATATTAGGATATTTACATCGAGGAATGGAAAAAATTGCGGAAAACCGAACAATTATACAATATCTGCCTTATGTAACACGTTGGGATTATTTAGCTACCATGTTCACAGAAGTAATAACCGTAAAAGGACCAGAGGTGTTGGGAAATATCCAAGTGCCTAAAAGAGCCAGCTATATCCGAACAATTATGTTGGAGTTGAGTCGTATAGCTTCGCATCTCTTATGGCTCGGTCCTTTTATGGCAGATATTGGGGCGCAGACTCCTTTCTTCTATATTTTCAGAGAAAGAGAGTTAGTATATGATCTATTTGAAGCCGCCACTGGTATGAGAATGATGCATAATTTTTTTCGTATTGGCGGGGTAGCGGCCGATTTACCTTATGGTTGGATCGATAAATGTTTAGATTTTTGCGATTATTTTTTAACAGGAGTTACTGAATATCAAAAACTTATTACACGAAATCCAATTTTTTTAGAACGAGTTGAAGGAATAGGCATTATTGGGAGAGAGGAAGTAAAAAATTGGGGTTTATCGGGACCAATGCTACGAGCTTCTGGAATACAATGGGATCTCCGTAAAGTTGATCATTATGAGTGTTACGACGAATTTGATTGGGACGTACAGTGGCAAAATGAAGGAGATTCATTAGCTCGTTATCTAGTACGAATTGGAGAAATGACAGAATCCATAAAAATTATTCAACAAGCTCTAGAAGGAATTCCGGGGGGTCCGTATGAGAATTTAGAAATCCGAGACTTTGATAGAGAAAGGAATCCAGAATGGAATGATTTTGATTATCGATTTATTAGTAAAAAAACTTCTCCGACATTTGAATTGCCGAGACAAGAGCTCTATGTGAGAGTTGAAGCCCCAAAGGGAGAATTGGGAATTTTTCTAATAGGAGATCAGAGCGTTTTTCCTTGGAGGTGTAAAATTCGCCCGCCTGGTTTTATCAATTTGCAAATTATTTCTCAGTTAGTTAAAAGAATGAAATTGGCTGATATTATGACAATACTCGGTAGCATAGATATCATTATGGGAGAAGTTGATCGTTGAAATGATAATTGATAGAACAGAAGTACAAGATATCAATTCTTTTTCTAGATTGGAATTTTTAAAAGAGGCTTATGGAATTATATGGATACTTATTCCTATTTTTACTCCTGTATTGGGAATCACAATAGGTGTACTAGTAATTGTATGGTTAGAAAGAGAAATATCCGCAGGGATACAACAACGTATTGGCCCTGAATACGCGGGACCTTTAGGAGTTCTTCAAGCTTTAGCCGATGGGTCAAAACTTCTTTTCAAAGAAAATCTCTTTCCATCTAGAGGAGATACTCAGTTATTCAGTATCGGACCATCCATAGCGGTGATATCCATTTTATTAAGTTATTCAGTAGTTCCTTTTGGTTCTCACCTTGTTTTATCGGATCTCAATATTGGTCTTTTTTTTTGGATTGCCGTTTCTAGTATTTCTCCCATTGGCCTTCTGATGTCAGGATACGGGTCAAATAATAAATATTCTTTTTTAGGTGGTCTACGAGCTGCTGCTCAATCGATTAGTTATGAAATACCATTAACTTTATGTGTATTATCAATATCTCTACGTGCGATTCGTTAAGATAGAAATTATTCTCTATATTCTTACATTTATAGTAAGAGGGTGTGGAATGGATTGAGTAAATATCTTCATTTTTTATTCAGTATTCGGATAGATGAACTAAATCAGAGAGTTATATGAGTGAAAAAAAAAAACAGCTTATAGATAAATTAGCAGTAAAAAAATTGAGTCTCATTTTCTATGTATAAGAGTTAGAGAACTGCCCGGAAATAAACATAAGAGGAAGAAGGCGTTTGCCCCAAGATTAGGGGACTTAGTCATCCTGACTTGAAGCGGGTTAAAAAGATCCACTATAGTAAGTTTTCACTATCGTTTGTATGTATTATCATACATGGATTCCCTTTAACCGATGATTGAACAAAAACGAGTGGGTGAGTAGAAACACCAAGATACACAAAGGATTTGTAATAGAGATTATGTAAAAAAAGATTTCTGCATAATCTACAAAGAATATTAATTGGGGCTTTAAGTTGGTAGAAATGATCAGGCAGTATTCCCCACGATTCCGATCCAGAGTATGCTCCTATCCGTCGATTAAATAAATGACTATTGGAAACGAAATAATCCTTTGTTTTTATTTTGTAAATCCGCTTTTCGCAGAAACAGAAAGAAGAAGAGAAAACAAAAAAGGGGGTAACTAAATACAATTAGAGTAAAAAAAAGTAATAAAAAAGATATTTATTATTTTTTCTATATTCATATTTATATAGATAGCATTCGTATCATAATTCATGAATTAATGTATAATTTTTTTTCATAAGTGAAAACGAAGGGTTATTGATATCTTTAATAAAGAGTATTTGATTGAAGAATTAAGTTATTACTCAACAAAGAAAACTTAAAATGATTACTTAAATTATTAAATCAAAGGATGAGATCAATTCAGAATCACTTTAATTTTTTTTTTAATTTCTATGAAATAATTTCTATTAATTATAATAGAAATTATTATTAAAGCAGAACAGACAGAATTCAATTGGGCTAATTCGGGCTCGTACCAAAAATTTTTATCTTATATATTTTATAAACATATTAAGATAAAAAACTACTGACCCTTTTTTATATTTATTTAAAGTCCTCAAGGAGCCGTATGCGGTGAAAATTTCATGTACGGTTCTGGAATAGCGATGGAAACAGTGATGGTATCAACGACTATAATTATCTAATAGTTCAAGTACAGTTGATATAGTTGAGGCACAATCAAAATATGGTTTGGGGGGGTGGAATTTGTGGCGTCAACCTATAGGGTTTATTATTTTTCTAATTTCTTCTCTAGCAGAATGTGAAAGATTACCCTTTGATTTACCAGAAGCAGAAGAAGAATTAGTAGCAGGTTATCAAACCGAATATTCAGGTATCAAATTTGGTTTATTTTACGTTGCTTCCTATTTAAACCTATTAGTTTCTTCCTTATTTGTAACGGTTCTTTATTTGGGTGGTTGGAATTTATCTATTCCGTACATATTTGTTTCTGATTTTTTTAAAATAAATAAAACATACGGTGTTTTTGAACCGACAATTGATATGTTTATTACATTAGTTAAAACTTATTTGTTCTTGTTCATTCCTATCACAACAAGATGGACGTTACCGAGGATAAGAATGGACCAGCTGTTGAATCTTGGATGGAAATTTCTTTTACCTATTTCTCTCGGTAATCTATTATTAACAACTTCTTCTCAACTATTTTCACTGTAAAAGAATATGATATTCTAGATTGCCTACTTCGATCAAACAAGAGAAATAAACAAAGATAAAATTATATATATTCATGATATGTTCCCTATGATAAACGGGTTCATGAACTACGGTCAACAAACAGTACGGACTGCAAGGTACATTGGTCAAAGTTTCATGATTACCTTATCCCACGTAAATCGTTTACCCATAACCGTTCAATATCCTTATGAAAAAGTAATCACCGCGGAGCGTTTCCGTGGTCGAATCCATTTTGAATTTGATAAATGTATTGCTTGTGAAGTATGTGTTCGTGTATGTCCTATAAATCTACCCATCGTTGATTGGAAATTGGAAACTGATATTCGTAAGAAACACTTACTTAATTACAGTATTGATTTCGGAATCTGTATATTTTGTGGCAACTGCGTTGAGTATTGTCCAACAAATTGTTTATCAATGACTGAAGAATATGAACTTTCTACTTATGATCGTCATGAATTAAATTATAATCAAATAGCCCTCGGTCGTTTACCGATGGGAGTAATTGATGATTATACAATTCGAACAATTTTGAATTTGACTCAAATATAACAAAAATAAAGAAGTAAACGCGCGAGTAAATAAAATTTTTGAATTACTAGGACTCAATTTTGATTTAAAGAAACGATTTGTTACTTTTTGTTTGATCTCAATAATCAATAAATACCAATATCAATAGGTAATTGGTTGGTAAGAATTATGTTTTGTCTTAATTTGTATTGAAATTTTATGATATTTAGAATTTAATTTCTGATATTATTTAGAAATCGATAGTTTCGTATTCGAGATACTCTTACTCTATTCAGAGAAAACATTAAATTTTTCCAATACCAATAAATGTACCCAGATTAATATTAATTCAGACCTCTTAGGATTTAATGAAAGTAGAAATTTCTTATGAATGATCAACTATTTTTTCTGGTCTGGTTATCAATAAGGTCATGAAAAAGAATTTCATTTATCTATCTCTTATCGTACATATAATGGATTTGCATGGACCCATACATGATTTTATTTTAGCCTTTCTGGGATTAGGTCTTATCTTAGGAGGTCTAGGCGTAGTATTACTTATCAACACAATTTATTGTTCCTTTTCGTTGGGATTAGTTCTTGTTTCTATATCTCTATTCTATATTCTTTCAAATTCTTATTTTGTAGCTGCTGCCCAACTCCTTATTTATGTGGGCGCTATAAATGTTTTAATCATATTTGCTGTAATGTTTATGAATAGTTCAGAGTATTACAAAGATTTTAATCTTTGGACCGTTGGAAATAGGGTTACTTTGCTGGTTTGTACAAGTATTTTTGGTTTACTAATGACTATTATTACAGATACGTCATGGTACGGCATTATTTGGACTACAAGATCAAACCAAATTATAGAGCATGATTTGATAAGTAATAGTCAACAAATTGGAATTCATTTATCAACAGATTTTTTTCTTCCATTTGAATTCATTTCGATAATTCTTTTAGCCGCTTTGATAGGTGCAATTTCCGTGGCACGCCAATACTAAATCTATCGAATTATCAACAAATTAAACTTTTTTAGTTTTTGTTTTTGGTATCACATTTATTTAACTTCAATTAGAATTTAAAATTGTTTAGGTAAAAAATAGAAATTATTTTATTTGACGTATTCCCAGTTCTTTATTTTTTTTATATACTAGTCAATCAATTGAATGCGTTGCCTTGTTGTTCATATTCTATTTAAATGAAGCGAAATTAATAAGGAGTTGGTTAATGATGCTCGAACATGTACTTGTTTTAAGCGCCTACTTATTTTCAATCGGCATCTATGGATTGATCACCAGCCGAAATATGGTTAGAGCTCTTATGTGTCTTGAACTTATACTGAATGCGGTTAATATAAATTTAGTAACATTTGCCGATTTTTTTGATAGTCGACAAGTAAAAGGAACTATTTTCTCCATTTTTGTTATAGCGATTGCAGCCGCTGAAGCAGCTATTGGGCCGGCTATTGTTTCGTCAATTTATTGTAACAGAAAATCAACTCATATCAATCAATCGAATTTGTTGAATAAGTAATATGAATTACTAATAGTATTAACCAAACCAAACTAGACATTCATAAATGCGAATTAGTGTGTATTATACATATCATGTTTACGAAAATATAAGAAATCAAAGTATCTTGGTTCTTTCCTACGAGTCGATCCCTAAATAGATTGATTAGAAAAATTCTGTTAAATCTAAATTATTGATTCATCTGGTATCTAAATATATGATTCATTTACAAGTTTACTAGATCGAAAATTTTTTATTAAAAAAAATAATCGATAGATCCAATGTCACATTCCGTAAAGATTTATGATACATGTATAGGGTGTACTCAATGTGTACGAGCTTGCCCCACAGATGTATTAGAAATGATACCTTGGGACGGGTGTAAAGCTAAGCAAATTGCCTCTGCTCCAAGAACAGAGGACTGTGTGGGTTGTAAAAGATGTGAATCCGCTTGTCCAACGGATTTCTTGAGTGTTCGAGTTTATTTGTGGCATGAAACAACTCGAAGTATGGGTCTAGCGTATTGATACGTTCCGAAAAATCCGAATACATTTTCTCTTTTTACCTTTACCGACAAAGGCGTATGCTCAAAAAAAATATATTTTTTTGAGCACGCGCTTTTCTGGTCCAAGTGTATCTTGTTTTTACCACGAATTTTTTTCCTTGGTTAACAATAGTTGTAGTTTTTCCAATATTTGCGGGTTCCTTAATTTTCTTATTTCCTCATAGAGGAAATAAGGTAATTAAGTGGTATACTATATGTATATGTATAATTGAACTCCTTCTAACAACCTATGTATTCGGGTATCATTTCCAATTGGACGAATCATTAATTCAATTGACAGAGGATTATAAATGGATCGATTTTTTTGATTTTTCTTGGAGATTGGGAATAGATGGAATTTCTATAGGACCCATTTTGCTAACTGGGTTTATAACAACTTTAGCTACTTTAGCGGCTTGGCCGGTTACTCGAGAGTCCCGATTATTCCATTTCCTGATGTTAGCAATGTATAGCGGTCAAATAGGACCATTTTCTTCTCAAGACATTTTATTTTTTTTCATCATGTGGGAATTAGAATTAATTCCAGTTTATCTACTTATATCCATGTGGGGAGGAAAGAAACGTTTGTATTCAGCTACAAAATTTATTTTGTATACTGCAGGAAGTTCCGCCTTTTTATTACTGGCAATTCTAGGGATTTGTTTAATTGGTTCATTAGAACCAACATTAAATTTTGAAACATCAGCTAATCAATCGTATCCGTTAACACTCGAAATTTTATTCTATATTGGATTTTTTATTGCTTTTGCTGTTAAATCGCCGATTATACCCTTACATACTTGGTTACCAGACACTCATGGAGAGGCCCATTACAGTACTTGTATGCTTCTAGCGGGAATCTTATTAAAAATGGGAGCGTATGGGTTAGTTCGGATCAATATGGAATTATTACCCCGCGCCCATTCTCTATTTTCTCCTTGGTTAATCATAGTCGGCACAATTCAAATAATCTATGCAGCTTCAACATCTCCCGGTCAACGTAATTTAAAAAAAAGAATAGCTTATTCATCCGTATCTCATATGGGTTTCATAATTATCGGTCTTGGTTCTATAAGCGATACAGGACTCAACGGATCCATTTTCCAAATAATCTCTCATGGATTTATTGGAGCTACACTTTTTTTCTTGGCAGGAACGAGTTATGATCGAATCCGTCTCGTTTATCTCGATGAAATGGGCGGCATGGCTATCACACTTCCAAAAATATTTACGACTTTCAGTATGTTATCACTGGCTTCTCTTGCATTACCGGGCATGAGTGGTTTTGTTGCAGAATTGATAGTATTTTTTGGAATACTTAGTAGCCAAAAATTTCTTTTAATGCCAAAAATACTAATTACTTTTGTAATGGCGCTTGGAATAATATTAACTCCTATTTATTCATTATCTATGTTACGCCAGATGTTCTATGGATACAAGCTTTGTAATGCCCCAAACTCTTATTTTGTTGATTCTGGACCGCGAGAACTGTTTGTTTCGATCTCTATTCTTTTACCCTTAATATCCATTGGTATTTATCCGGATTTAGTTTTCTCACTATCAGTTGACAAAGTCGAAGCTCTTCTATCTAATTATTTTTATCCATAGTTTTCATGAGTAAACCAAAAAATCAAACAAAAATCCTATTATTTTTCAATTTGATAAAAATAAGGTTATAATTATATTATAACCTATAACCAGGTATGTAATCAAGCGAGAACCCTTTGTTTTGAATTTATTCAGTTTCATTACTTGATTCAAAACAAAGGATCTCGCTTGATTACACGAAGTTTTATTATATAGAGACTTATACTGTCCTATGTTTATTTTGTATTTTTCAAGTACTTTTTTTTCTTAAATTCAATTAGATGTTAATGTAAATGAACCGTAACTATGCAACCCTATTCCTAATAAATTAACCCCAAAATAGCATATCCAAATTATAAGAAAGCCCGTCGAGGCCACAATTGCAGAGTTTACACTTTCAAAATTTTGATTTGTTCGAGTATGTAAATAAATTGCAAATACAGTCCAAGTAATAAATGCCCAAGTCTCCTTTGGATCCCAATTCCAATATGACCCCCATGCTTCATTAGCCCATACCGCTCCCGAAAGAATACCTATTGTTAAAAAGATAAAGCCTAAACTAATAATACGATAACTCCAAAGATCCAATTGTTGAATCAATTGAAACTTGTAATAATTTCTAGAAGAAAGAAAAGAAGTGTTTAGTAAACGATTATTTTTTTCTATTATGTATTGAATCTCCTCCAGCGAAAACGGCGCGTTTCCTAAATTTTTCCTTTTAGTAAAAATCCTTATGAAATTTTGAAATGTAATGACTAGAAGAACTAGTGATAATAAGGATCCACATAAGAGAGCTGTATAACCCAATATCATCATACTTACGTGCATCATTAACCAATGGGATTGGAGAGCGGGTACTAATATTTCGGATCGAGTAATTTCAGTTAAAAGACCCGAAGTAGCAAAACCTTGGGTAAAAATAGCACTTGGCGCGGTTATTGCGTTTAAATTTAAATAGCTTTTTTTTTTTTTTAAATACGGAATCATATGAATACTGGAGAAACTCCATGAAAGAAAGATTAATGATTCATATAAATTACTTAATGGTAAATGTTGTAAATAAATCCAACGAGTAACTAGTAATCCTGTTATACAGGAAAAAGTTGCCATCATCCCCTTTTCTGACGAATCAGATAATCCTACGATTTCATTTACAAATAAGGTTAGCAAATGAATTGTAATTACAATTGAAACGACGGAAAAGGATATATGTGTTAATATATGCTGTAAAGTTGAAAATATCATAAAAATAAAAAGGTGGGATTGAATTCAGTATATAACTTACTCTTTTCGAAGAGGCCATGCCGCCACTCGGACTCGAACCGAGATGCTCTAGCACTGCTTCCTAAGAGCAGCGTGTCTACCGATTTCACCATGGCGGCTTGTCCTAAATTATAATAACCTTTTTTTATTCAATTGTCGAGAATCAATTCAATACAAATTTATATTGAATTGAGTGATCTTACAGTTAAAACATAAGATCTAAACTTGGCATATTTGTCCTATAATAACTTTAAAAAAGTAAAAAGCTTTTTATTAATTTCGTTAAATTAAAAGTTAGGGTATATCTGGTGATAATAACTTAAAGAAAGACTAATTTATATTTATAAAATAGAAAATACATTTTGAATTTAATTAATTAGTTTGAACAACCTAGTAGTGACTACAAATTTTCTATATGTTATTCTCTAATTAGTTTAATGAATATATTCAATATATATTGAATACTCTAAAAATACTAGAGTTATGCTATAAAATATAGACAATAAAAAAAAGCTAAAACTTTTTTATTATCGAATCGATGGGGATTTTGATTTTCCCCATCTTAAAAAAAATAAAGTATACTCAAAAGAAAGGTTAAATCTTGTTCTTGCATTTATTCTTAAAAAAAAAATAACTAAAGTATATAATTGTTATTTAAAGTAAGTCTACACAAAAATTATTTTTATTATAAAAGGTAAACAAATTAAATCAATGATTGCTGGTAAAAACAAAACATTAGAGAATACAAATTTTTATTTTTTTTTTTAGCTAGTTTTTTTTCATTTTAGATATATAAATAGTTCAATATTAATTTAATAATTTTTTTTTTTTTAATTAATAAGCATATAAATAAAATAGAAAGTTTTTTTTAATTTTGAATATAATTTTTCAAAATTTTTTCTAACTTGTAATCTTGTAATATAAAATGAAACTTATAAACAAATAAGACTGACGGCTTTTCAAATTAAAACAACTCCGATTTTTCCAATCTTCGATTATGATTATTTATTTGTTGCATAAAAAAAACTTTTTGAATTCCTTGTAGAAAGAGATTTACCTAACGAAAAGGCTTTCAATGCTGCCCAATATCCTTTTTTTTTCCAAATATTTTTACGAATACGCTTTTTTGAGATAGAAGTACGTTTTTTCGGAACTGCCATTAAAAAATTATAATAAGTTTTTTGTTTCTATAGTTGTATGTCAAAGACATCTATTATCTCGTATTCAAAACAAATTGTTCTTTAATTCTCCAGCTATTTATTTTCTAGATTGTACTCCCTTCAAAAAAAAAATATATATAGTAAAAGAAAAATCGCGTAACTACAGTACTAGGAAAATAAAGAAAAATATATATATTAAAAATATAAAAAACGATTTTTTATATTCCAGACAATATCGTATTGAATAATTCCTATTTATTTTATTGTTTCACTTATCTCCTCATTCAAATACATATATATAAAACCCGCTATTCCATAAAAATCTAATTGATTTTTGTAGCGCTACATGCATTTATACAAGTAATAAAATAGGTCTAAAATACATATTAAAAAATACTGAAAGTTTTAATAAAGCAACCCCTATATCTTTACCTTATTAATTAAAAAATTCATATTAATTCTATGAATTTTTAATTAAATTGGCCAGGCTTACAAAAAAAAATAGTACATCTAATTTTAAAAGTTCCGATATAAATCGTTTTCTAAAAGCTTTTTTAGTTTTCAATTTTGATTTTGAATTCTTCCTTGAATTTTAAATAAAGTAAAATCTTGGATGTCATAGTTTAACGATCACAGTCTTTACTAAAACAGAACTATATTTTTTTACAATAAAAAAAAGACAATCAACTCAGGTTCAAAAAAAAAATTCCCTAATGATTATGAATACCACAACTAAAAAAAACAACTTTTCTGGTCAAAATTATAGTTTTTTAGGATTCAGAACAAAAAACTTGTGGTGTATAATTATTTATGCTTTCTCTAGAGATATATAAATTTTATAATATTTAATGTTAGTGATACGTAATAATAATTAAGATAAAAATTGAAATTTTTATCTTAAAATTTTACAATAAAGTATTAGTACTATATTTATTTTTTTTTTTCAATAGTAATTTGTTCATCTGATTTGATGAAATTTTTAAAAATGGTTAAAAAGGATTAAAAATAATGGAAGGATAGAAAATTATATATTTTAATTTTTTATTTTATTAACCGATCCTGTTGATTTCAAAAAAAAAAAAAAAAAATAAGAGCCGGTAAATCAGAAACAATTAATTAAGATAAAACTTAAAACTAAAAAGATTTTTATGGAATATACATATCAATATTCATGGATTTTACCTTTTATTCCCCTTCCAGTTCCTATATTAATAGGAGTCGGACTTCTCCTTTTTCCAACGGCAACAAAGGATCTTCGCCGTATATGGGTTTTTACAAGTGTTTTATTCTTAAGTATAGTTATGACTTTTTCAACGTATCTATTTATTCAACAAACAAAAAACCCTTCTATCCATCTATCTATATGGTCTTGGACCATCAATAACGACTTTTCTTTAGAGTTTGGTTTTTTGGTTGACCCACTGACTTCTATTATGTTAATTTTAATCAATACGGTTGGAATTATGGTTCTTATTTATAGTGACAATTATATGTCTCATGATCAAGGATATTTGCGATTTTTTGCTTATATGAGTTTTTTCAATACTTCAATGTTAGGATTAGTTACTAGTTCGAATCTGATACAAATTTATTTTTTTTGGGAATTGGTTGGAATGTGTTCTTATCTATTAATTGGTTTTTGGTTCACCCGGCCTACTGCAGCGAATGCTTGTCAAAAAGCATTTATAACTAATCGCGTCGGCGATTTTGGTTTATTATTAGGAATCTTGGGTTTTTATTGGATAACAGGCAGTTTAGAATTTTGGGATTTGTTTGAAATATTTAATAACTTGGTTGATAATAATGAAGTTAATTTTTTATTTGCTACTTTGTTTGCCTTTCTATTATTTGCTGGTTCAATTGCTAAATCTGCTCAATTTCCTCTTCATGTATGGTTACCTGATGCTATGGAAGGGCCTACCCCTATTTCAGCCCTTATACATGCCGCTACTATGGTAGCGGCCGGAATTTTTCTTGTCGCCCGGCTTCTTCCGCTTTTAATAGTTTTACCCTACATAATGAATCTAATAGCTTTGATAGGTATAATAACCTTACTTTTAGGGGCCACTTTAGCTCTTGCTCAAACAGATATTAAGAGAGGTTTAGCTTATTCTACAATGTCTCAATTGGGGTATATGATATTCGCTCTAGGTATGTGTTCTTATCGAGCTGCTTTGTTTCATTTGATTACTCATGCTTATTCCAAAGCATTGTTGTTTTTAGGATCTGGATCTATTATTCATTCAATGGAAACTATTGTTGGTTATTCTCCAGATAAAAGCCAGAGTCTGGTTCTTATGGGAGGGTTACGAAAACATGTACCGATTACAAAAACATCTTTTTTAGTCGGTACACTTTCTCTTTGTGGTATTCCACCTCTTGGATGTTTTTGGTCAAAAGATGAAATTCTTAATGATAGTTGGTTGTATTCACCGATTTTTGCAATAATTGCTTTTTCCACCGCGGG